ATAAATCCAATTGGTTTCAGACTTGGTACAACCCAAGGTCATCATTCCCTTTGGTTCGCACAACCAAAAAATTATTCTGAGGGTCTGCAAGAAGATCAAAAAATAAGAAATTCTATAAAGAATTATGTACAAAAAAATATGAAAACATCTTCTGGCGTCGAGGGAATTGCACGTATAGAGATTCAAAAAAGAATCGACCTGATCCAAATCATAATCTATATGGGATTTCCAAAAATATTAATTGAAAGTCAACCCCGAGGAATCGAAGAATTACAGATGAATTTACAAAAAGAATTAAATTCTGTAAATCGAAAACTTACCATTGCTATCACACGAATTGAAAAGCCTTATGGAAACCCTAATATTCTTGCAGAATTTATAGCCGGACAATTAAAAAATAGGGTTTCTTTTCGCAAAGCAATGAAAAAAGCTATAGAATTAACTGAACAAGCAGATACAAAAGGAATTCAAGTGCAAATTGCAGGACGTATCGACGGAAAAGAAATTGCGCGTGTTGAATGGATCAGAGAGGGTAGGGTTCCACTACAAACCATTCGAGCTAAAATTGATTATTGTTCCTATACAGTTCGAACAATCTATGGGGTATTAGGCATCAAAATTTGGATATTTATAGAAGGGGAATAATAAACCTTTATTTCCCTTTGCATTATATCCGGCGATGGAACAAAAAATGATAAAATAAATTAGTTTCTTCTTTTTCTTTTCTGTTCAATAAAAAAAATGAACAATTCAATTATAATTCTATAGGGTTTAATAAAAATTCAATTAATCTTTTGATAAAATTGCTATGCTTAGTGTGTGACTCGTTGGTTTTTTGAGGGTTAGTATAAAAAACCAGCCCCATAGTATAAACAAATCACTATAGAAGTAATAACCAACTCATCACTTCGTATTATCTGGATCCAAAGAACCAGTCAAGATATGATATATTGTTCATATATTGTTGTAGCAACTGAAATCTTTTTTTATTAAAAAATCTGCTTCTAAGTTGTCAATCGAAATAAAAAAGAAAGGGTCTGGATAAATGGAAGGATGAGAGAAAGAAAGAAAAAGAATAAAGAATATTGATGATATAGAATTCCAATATGTAAGGTCTATGAGCCATCTCATAAAAAATCTGCGTAATAAAGCATCAATACGGATTCATCATTAAATGGATCCGCTCATCGAACCAAAAATAAAGAGCTTCGAGCCAATAAAGACTAAGAATATTGACTCAAGAACTAATAGCTCCGTTGTAGAATTCAGACCTAACCATTAAGTAAGAAGCGATGGGAACGATGGAACCTGTGAAATCAAAAGATTTTAGTGAAAATGAATTCGAATGATTCATTGATCGGGATGGCGGAACCGGCCAGAGACCAATTCATCTATTCGGAAAAGTTATGAACTAATGATAGAACTGAAATAGAAATTGAAAGAGTAAATATTCGCCCGCGAAAACTTTATTTTCTTGGATTGCTAAAATTGGGTCAATCCAATACGATAAAGAGTAAAACAAAAGAAAGATTTGTTTTAAGATTTGTTTTAACATTCTAAAATATATAAATATAAGAAAAAATAGTGATTTAATATATTTCGATTTAGTTATCTATAAAAACAAGATATACAAATTCATAACAGATTTGATCTAGATTAAATGAAATCCATGATTCAGTATATTACTTATTAAATACATGTATATCTGAATTCTATCTGAATTGAATTCAAAATCTTTCATTTGAATTGATTTTATTCGCGAGGAGCTGGATGAGAAGAAACTCTCACGTCCGGTTCTGTAGTAGAGATGGAATTAAAAACAAACCATCAACTATAACCCCAAAAGAACCAGATTCCGTAAACAACATAGAGGAAGAATGAAGGGAATATCTTATCGAGGTAATACTATTTGTTTTGGTAAATATGCTCTTCAGGCACTTGAACCCGCTTGGGTCACATCTAGACAAATAGAAGCAGGTCGACGAGCAATGACACGAAATGCACGTCGCGGTGGAAAAATCTGGGTCCGTATATTTCCAGATAAACCAATTACAGTAAGGCCCGCAGAAACACGTATGGGTTCAGGTAAAGGCTCTCCCGAATATTGGGTAGCTGTTGTTAAACCAGGTCGAATCCTTTATGAAATGGGTGGAGTAACAGAAAATATAGCCAGAAGGGCTATTTCAATAGCAGCGTCCAAAATGCCTATACGAGCTCAATTCATCATTTCGGGATAAAAAAGAAATAGGCCTTAAAAATAGCTTTCTTTTTTTGAACAAAGAATATTTTTTTTTTCGACCTTTGTATTGTAAAAAACAGATAAAAAAATGATATGATTCAACCTCAGACCCATTTGAATGTAGCAGATAACAGCGGGGCTCGAGAATTGATGTGTATTCGAATCATAGGAGCTAGCAATCGTCGATATGCTCATATTGGTGACGTTATTGTTGCTGTGATCAAAGACGCAGTTCCAAACATGCCTCTAGAAAGATCAGAAGTGGTCAGAGCTGTAATTGTCCGTACTTGTAAAGAACTTAAACGTGACAACGGTATGATAATACGATATGATGACAATGCTGCAGTTGTGATTGATCAAGAAGGAAATCCAAAAGGAACTCGAGTTTTTGGTGCGATTGCCCGAGAATTGAGACAGTTCAATTTTACTAAAATAGTTTCATTAGCTCCCGAGGTATTATAAAATGAGACCACGATATGGTTATAGGTTATAGTAGGGTATTTAAAAGAAATAGATTAAGATTTATTTAGTAGATTTTGTCTCACGTATATACCTTTCAAAATTCATATTAATATTCATAAACAAATACGTAAAAAAAAAAAAAAAAGAAAAACATGTTGATTATATCCAAATTTGGAGGCACCAATAATTTTAATTAATCATGGGTAGTGATACTATTGCTGACATAATAACCTCTATACGAAATGCCGATATGTATAGAAAAAGCGTGGTTCGAGTAGCATCTACTAATATCAGCCAAAGTATTGTTAAAATACTTTTACGAGAGGGTTTTATCGAAAACGTGAGAAAACATCGAGAAAACAACAAATATTTTTTGGTTTTAACCCTACGACATAGAAGGAATAGAAAAAGGACTTATCTAAATATTTTAAATTTAAAACGTATCAGTCGGCCGGGTCTACGAATCTATTCTAACTATCAAAGAATTCCTAGAATTTTAGGCGGGATGGGGGTTGTAATTCTTTCTACCTCTCGGGGTATAATGACAGACCGAGAGGCTCGACTAGAAAGAATAGGCGGAGAAATTTTGTGTTATATATGGTAATCTTTCTAATATCCAAATTGAATAGGAAACTTCTTTTTTGTGAAAAAGAAAAGAGAAGGGGTGGGTTGTCTAATAGGGTTCTTCCTCCACTAGTTGATACTTCAAGGAGGTTTTACCTGGAATGAAAGAACAAAAATGGATTCATGAAGGTTTAATTACTGAATCGCTTCCCAACGGCATGTTCCGGGTTCGTTTAGATAATGAAGATATAATTCTAGGGTATGTTTCAGGAAAGATCCGACGTAGTTTTATACGAATATTGCCAGGAGATAGAGTCAAAATTGAAGTAAGTCGTTATGATTCAACCAGAGGTCGTATAATTTATCGACTCCGCAACAAAGATTCGAAAGATTAAGTGTTTTTCAACTTCACTATTTCTTTCGCAGGAATACGATTCGAAATCGAAAATTTCAATAAACTTATTTTCTTCCAAGAAATGGATTCAAAATTAAAGTAAGGAGTGCCAAATATGAAAATAAGAGCTTCTGTTCGTAAAATTTGTGAAAAATGTCGACTAATCCGTCGTCGGGGACGAATTATAGTAATTTGTTCCAACCCAAGACATAAACAAAGACAAGGATAATAAGACTCGTTAAAGACCCAATATACAAATAAGAAGGGGGATCTTTTTTGACATGAAATGGATATATCCATATATCTCTGACTCAAATTTATGAGATGATAAAATATGGCAAAAGCTATACCGAAAAAGGGTTCACGTGGACGTATTGGTTCACGTAAGAGTATACGTAAAATACCAAAGGGGGTTATTCATATTCAAGCAAGTTTCAATAATACCATTGTGACTGTTACAGATGTACGAGGGCGAGTGGTTTCTTGGTCCTCTGCCGGTACTTGTGGCTTCCGAGGTACAAGAAGAGGGACGCCTTTTGCTGCTCAAACCGCAGCGGCAAATGCTATTCGTGCAGTAGTAGATCAAGGTATGCAACGAGCAGAAATCATGATTAAAGGTCCCGGTCTCGGAAGAGACGCAGCATTACGAGCTATTCGCAGAAGTGGTATACTATTGACTTTTGTACGGGATGTAACTCCTATGCCACATAATGGCTGTAGACCCCCGAAAAAAAGACGGGTGTAGAAATCAAAATTGAAGATATTTCACTAGCAAGAGAAACAAGAGAAATAAATGATTCAATGATCAGATCAAATAATATTATTATGGTTCGAGAGAAAATAACAGTATCTACTCGGACACTACAGTGGAAGTGTGTTGAATCAGCAGCAGACAGTAAGCGTCTTTTGTATGGGCGCTTTATTCTGTCTCCACTTATGAAAGGTCAAGCAGACACAATAGGCATTGCGATGCGAAGAGCTTTGCTTGGAGAAATCGAAGAAACATGTATCACACGCGCAAAATCTGAGAAAATCTCACACGAATATTCTACCATAATGGGTATTCAAGAATCAGTACATGAAATTTTAATGAATTTGAAAGAAATCGTATTGAGAAGTAATCTCTATGGAACTTGTGAGGCGTCTATTTGTGTCAGGGGCCCTGGATATGTAACTGCTCAAGATATAATCTTACCGCCTTATGTAGAAATCGTCGATAATACACAGCATATAGCTAGCTTGACGGAACCCGTTGAGTTGGTTATTGGATTACAAATAGAGAAGAATCTTGGATATCTTATAAAAGCGCCAAATACCTTTCAAGATGGAAGTTATCCTATA